GACAGAATAATCAGAAGTAGTATAGAGTTTCCTTTTTTTTAACACACTCAATTTCATGTTCAAAAAAGAATTCGCGGATTCTTTTTGGTAGTCAGTGGAATTTATAGAATATGATTGAATTGCGTAATATAAATATAAAATATAATAAGAATAGTATTTATTGTAATTGTATTTATTTTATTAAGTACATGCTGATACGGCTATCTATTTTATCCATATATCACATCTTTTATTGTAATTTCACTTGGGACAACGTGAGTCACACTCCATCAAAATTTGTATTTTCTATTCAATATATTCAATGAAAAATTGAAACAGGAGAATTCTCTATAGGGATATGTACATAAGAGAGAGATCCGGTTTGGTATCTGGGTAACAATTTCTGTTCTGGGGTTTACATATACACATATATGTTATTATAATTGATAATTGAAATTGAAAAGGATTGCTTATTGAAAAAAAAATGAATACTGATTAGTCATAAATCAATTTGATTTTCTTTTGCTATTCAATGAAACAAAATTTCATTGGAGATAAAAATGGAAGAATCGTTCGCTAATTCAAAGTAAATTGTTAATGGTTCCAATTTGTCCTGAATTTTGCAGTCTGTGACCGGAAATCCATTTTTTCTACTCTCAAAGAGAAGGGATGTTTTTAAGCGATGTATATTTTAAGATACAATCAATCGAAGAGGAGAATCTAAACTAGATCCAATAAAAAACAGGAATTTCTTTTTAAAAAAGGATAAGTACAATGGTATTCAAGATAAAAAAAGGAGTGAGTAATAGAATTAGAATATAGATAATATTTTTATCCATTTTGGACCGAATTTGGCGGCATGGCCAAGTGGTAAGGCGGGGGACTGCAAATCCTTTATCCCCAGTTCAAATCCGGGTGTCGCCTGATCAACAAAAGATTTTTGATTTCTTTTCTATCTTGCCGATCTAATTCGACGAATTCTTGCTCCGCAAGAAGCAGAGGCAAAGGACTAAGTGGGCGTGTCAATACTCGATTTTGATAACCCATGGTGTAGGTTTTATAAAAGACTGTAATTTTTTTTTCTCAAAATTGAGGTGTAGCCCAAATCGGTATCAATAGGGATGAAGCAACTCTCACTTATTACTTTAATGATTGACTCTCACCATTTATTTGATTTTTCAATTGAATCAAATAAATGGTGAGAGTCAATTCCGGGATTCAGAACTAAGGTCGGAAATCTCGGTATCCAAAGGTTCCTAAGGGACACTCTGTTTTTGCTACTAGAATTGAAGAAGAGATTATACGAAAGACTATAATAACAAGATCTCTTAAATTACCCTTATTCAAAGCAGTGTCTCGTGACTCCGTCTGGAGAGTAAAGGTTAAAGTTGAAAAAAAAAGAATGTATTAATTAATAGTGGTGGTGAGTTCTCCGGATTCTTTCACAGAAAGAAAGACAGTAAGCTTAGATCAAATAGGAAATAGAGGTATCTGATAGATAGTTATCTATCGTGATGGTATATTTTTATGCTTTTTGCTTAGTAAGGAAAGGCATTAATATCAAAACAAACAATAGGTCTTACTATTCTTACATGCTCCATATAGACCTTTGATATTTCCAAGGAAAAGGCGTGTGTATCATCGTATTTGTACTAAATGCTTCCTGATTTTACCAGAAACCCTAAAATATAGAAACTTGTTACGAGTGTATTCATTGAATTAGTTCATCAATAAATAGTCTTACCTATTTTGACTCTGCGCCATTGATTCCGCTATGATTATTAATCAATAATAGAATAATTCCTTCATAGAAATAGGGGACATAATTCACATGGATATAGTAAGTCTTGCTTGGGCTGCTTTAATGGTAGTCTTTACATTTTCCCTTTCACTTGTAGTATGGGGAAGGAGTGGACTCTAGGGCTGGGCACTACTAATTGCTCAATCGAACCGTATCAATTCTTTATTGATCATTTTGCGAAGCCCTAAAAAAAGAAAAATGTCTTCCAAATTGTACTGGAATACAGTAATGAATGATTACCATAATTGTATTTCGAAACTCAAATCTACGCATGATAGGCGATTTTTTCCAACCTAATTTTTCCTAAATATTCTATTTTAGTGAATCAGCTCTTATCATAATTATGGATATTACAATAAGAAAAACTAATACTATTTTTTTTTTTCTTTATTTATTTCCCTTTTTCTTTTACCTTTCTAAAAGAAAGTCGTTCTGCTATTACGACAATACATATTTTCTTTCTATCGGAAACGAAGCGATTAGTGATTGGCCAAAGAGATCCGACACATAAGAAAATGAGATCTTTCTTCTGTTGAGCGATCCACATATCACACATTTAACATTTGTTTTAGACTACTAGAAAAGTTTTTATGCTTTTTTTGATTCATCTCATGTTTAAGCATGAAAAATGGACAGGGTCTGCTCTACTCCTTTTACAAATCCGAAGAAGTTACTGTATAACTTAACTCCGCGGATCATCCGTTAATTGTTCAATCAATGACTTCTTGAGATGGGAAATCAAACTAAAAGAAATAAAGTGCTATCTATATGTACATCTAATATATGTACATACATATTGTAATTTGATCTATATATAATAATAATAAAAACAATACTATAGCTGGTGTGGTAGAAAGAACTATATATATAGTCCTTTCTACCACACCAGCTTAGATACTTACTACGATACTTCTGATTCCAGCCTAATCATTTCATTTAAGATTTAGAGTTTGAATCCCTTTCTTTCATTTCTTGAATCATCGATAAGAACTAATAATAATTCAAGTTTCATTCAAATTAATCATTTTGGCTGACTGTTTTTACATAGATGATAAGTAAAAAAGCAGTAGGAACTAGAATGAACAGTGCAATAGCAATAAGTGCGAGAATATTGACTTCCATAATCTAATCTTCTTTTGTTTTGCAATAACTCGGGATCTAATCCCATAGAGATGATAAATTTGACTCCTGCAAATTCAACGGGATGAATTGCATCCCGATGATACTGAATCAGATCAATATTATGAATAACAATTTCTGATCTATCAAATCAATTCATCGTCGAAAATTCAATAATATAGTAGTAGTATAACATAGAAAGGAAAGATCTTTTATCATACTAAACCAAAAATATCATTTTTGATTTGATCAGAAATACACATCAATCATTAGATTTTCATACCCTTTTTCCACTTTTTCTTTTCTATAACCTATTAGCTATCTTCCTTATACAACTTCCCTACTTAATACATACATATACATAGAATTATGTATATAAAATTATGAGGTATCATATGACTGGTATTGTCTGGGTCATACACAGATACAAACAGTATAAGTGAGATGGAAAAAGAAAGGATTAAGTATAAAAAATCAAATATTCGAACAAAAAATACTGAATATAGCAATACTACCGATTGTACCAATTGACATATGTCTCTCCCTTATCAATCAGTACTAGGGAAAGAACTAGGAAAAGAAATGGAAATTCCCATATTTATCTGATGATAAATGCGAAACAAAAGAAAAAAAATTCCCCTCCCCGCACCGGGGATTCGATTCGGCTCCCCCTCTTCCCTTTCGCGAAAAATAGAGAAATGAATTGAGAAATTCATCGGATCCTAGTTCGGGACTGACGGGGCTCGAACCCGCAGCTTCCGCCTTGACAGGGCGGTGCTCTGACCAATTGAACTACAATCCCAGCAAGGTGTATAGCATACATATTCTTATGGTTTCATAAGAATTGTCATGTTGTAACGTAACAGATACACGAATGATATAGTGATATCATATCCACATAAACACGGGCTTTAGCGAGAGTGCCGCGGATTATTAGTAACTAGTGATTCTTTTTTTTATTGTTAAAAGTGGATAATCAACCTTTCAATGAGATGAGAAAAAAATATAAATAGAGCAAAAAATTGACCCTTTTCCTTCATTTCTACAGATCAAGCATTTCTTTTCTGTAGGACAAATTGGTTATATTATACTCATGGAGCGGTGATTTTTTGGGCCGAGCTGGATTTGAACCAGCGTAGACATGTCGCCAACGAATTTACAGTCCGTCCCCATTAACCGCTCGGGCATCGACCCAGGAAGAATTCATTCTAGGCTTATTGATAATCCATGATCAACTTCCTTTTGTAGTACCCTACCCCCAGGGGAAGTCGAATCCCCGTTGCCTCCTTGAAAGAGAGATGTCCTAAACCACTAGACGATGGGGGCAGATCCGACCGACCGTCATCATACTATGATGATAGTATGAACAGTTTTTTGGAATTGTCAATATAATCTAATGGTATGGCTAGATCCGAAGAGTCTTTCTATGTTATGATTCTATAGAATCATAACATTTTTTGGGGGGTTGATGCTTCATTCATGAAGCATCCCATACTATTCGATATAACGAAAGGAAGTATAGGATTCCTTCAGTTCAGGCAATGGTTAGCCGGACAGAAAAAGGGGGTAGGGGAGGTAAAACCCCATTTAGTTTCATTTAATTTATTTTCTTCCATTTTCACTCATTGCTTCGTTTATCATTGAGATGCAATATAATATGCCTATCACTATCTCGCACTAAGCCAGAAAATGCAAAAACGAGAAAAATTTTACCCACTTTCTAGGTAAATAAAAATTTTTTGTCCATTATGAGTCTACTGCATATATGTATATATGTAGTAGACTCATAATAGAAAATGGCTAATTCATGAATTGAATAGGGCCCTTTTAACTCAGTGGTAGAGTAACGCCATGGTAAGGCGTAAGTCATCGGTTCAAATCCGATAAAGGGCTTTTTCATGAAAATCAAGTCTTAGTCTTCTTTTTTTTTTTTCAGCGGATAATACGGAGAGTGTTAATATTAAAAAAAAGTAAGTGGACCTGACCCCTTGAATCATGACTATATCAGCTATTCTGATATTTAAATTCGATGATATATATTAAATTGTGGAAAGCGGGTTTTTTATTTCCTTAAACCACACAAGACAAGAATTTGTCGATA